TTCATAAGATTCATCGAAATAGCTTTATTAGTTCTATGCTATATGGTATCTGTAGTATTTATCCTTATGAGATACCGTAGAAAATGTACAAAATCAAATGATTTTAGAAATTTAGAAAGAAGGGGGATATAATAAAATTCTTGATTAGATCTTCTCATAGGAACGATTTATTGAATTTGATTGCTGGATCCACAAAAAAAAAAAGAGAATGGTCTTATTCAAAACGCCTCGTTATTTTTAACCAATTATGTGCTTCAATATAATTCCCTGGAGTAAGCGCTATAGCTTGTTTCCAATACTCAGCAGCTTGATCGAACCAAGCCTCCGCAATTTCCGAATCGCCTTGTATAATGGCCTGTTCTCCCCGGTCGGAATAGGTTAGTAAATTCCCTCCCTTAGAACCGTACTTGAGAGTTTCCTACCTCATACGGCTCAGCAATCGATTCTTTTTGCGTCCCATCTTCTCTTAATCTATCCTATGCTAACTATTCTATTTTTTCTTGGGTTAACCAGAAGATGTTTATTGCATAAGTTTCCAAATCTAATTTGGATCAATGATTAGTTTTCTCTTTTCTCCCACCTTCAGAAGAATGAAGCATAGATATCCCCCGATATCGTTATAATTTTCTGAAAGGTAACTATCTCGGTTTCGTATTTCATATATGGTATATGAGATTTCTATTTATATAGAATATTTGAAAAAGACTTTCCTCCGTTAAGAAAAAAGAACTTACTATCTTTGGGATCTGATGCTACACCGCTGCTCAATACTTTAGTAGATCGACTCTATTACATAAGTTGATTTCTCACTTTTCATATCATGACATAAGTAAGCAGTTCTGAACTGTATTTAACAAATAATAGCTTACTAATGGATCTTTACGGTGCTTTCTCTATCAATTCGACTCTTTATCCATAGAGTATAGTATATAGGCCATACCTATTTCTTCCGATTTTTTTGGTTCTCGCGAAGTCTTTTTCCTTGCTACAGCTGATAAAAATCGTTACTTTGGACGATTCCTATGTAGAAAGCCTATCTTTTTTCTAGTATTTACTAGACGATTAAATCTTTTTTTCTTTCTATAGTGAAGATAGTCGCACGTAATGACAGATCACGGCCATATTATTAAAAGCTTGTGGTAAAAATGGATTTCGTTCTAGTGCCCGGAAATAATATTCCAAAGCTTTTGTATGCTCTCCGTTGCTTGTGTGTATAAGACCTATGTTATAGAGTATATAACTTCGATCATAGGGATCAATTTCTGGTCGCGTAGCTTCATAATAATTCTGTAAAGCTTCTGCATAATTTCCTTCGGATTGAGCCGACATCCGTTACGGTCGTTCATTCTAGTAAAAGAATCTCCGTTCCAGAACCGTACGTGAGATTTTCATCTCATACGGCTCCTCCCTTCTGTGCATAGTACTAAGAGGAATAATTCATGTAATCAAAATTTCACTATTCTCATTATGAACTGACAGGAGCTGGTATTTTTACAAGAAATTTCTAGCCAGCCTTCCCACAAGAGGTTTTTTATTAACACCAATCCTATTAGTGCTAGATAAAAATGGTAACTCCAAAGATTCCTTTGTACTCAACGCTTACGATTTCCAGGAATTAGTCACTTCAACGGTCTTTGATGGTTATACGGGTACCAAAAGTACGAATGAGATGGATCTTTGTTTTCCTAACCATTCTTTTTAGTCCCGATACCAATAAGGAAAAGGGTTATTTATAACAAAGTTTTTGTGTTGTTGATTCCTAGGTGTAGTGCTTTTTCCCCGATGCCACCTATTGGTACTAAATGAAGTAGTATTGACCTACAATACAGAACCTATAGATGTAACCTTTCGCTCAATACTAAAATCTAGAATTGAAGCATCTAAGGCTGCATCAATCGAGGATACACGACAGAAGGAATTGATCTATCTCTAAACTTCACCTTCACCAAGCGTAGGTTTCTTTTACTAATTTGTTTTTTTTTATATTCCTAACTACGTTCTTTTTCTCGTAAAACTGAGGGGTAAAAAAAACAAGAAAAAATCAAATCGCACCATCTCTGTAATAGGTAAATGCCTTTTTTTCTCCGGAAGTTGTCGGAATTATTCGTAATAAGATATTGGCTACAATCGAAGAGGTCTTATCAATAAAATTTCCATTTATTCGAGATCTAGGCATAATTAGCAATTCATTCTATAATTCTTCTCATCCCCCTTCGGGGAAAACGATCCCACAAAAAAAGGAATTGTACAGTACAAAATAACATAAAAACAGACTAATTGGAAAAAAGGCGGTGTCCCCCTTTTGGACAAAGATGAAATGAAATATTTGAATCAGATTAGATTTCATTCCAGTTTCGTAGTATACCAATGACTATTACTATTTCATCTAAGTTGAATAACCAAGTTTCCTATGGATTTTGATAACTCGAGAAGTTTTGATTTGGTTATGATCCAAAAAAGAATGGAATAATCATTCCATGATAAAATCAAATTCAAATAAACATCCTTTTTGTTTGCATAACGTGTATGTGACACACCATACAATTGAAATAGAAAGATTCATCGGATGATTCATGAATTCCATGGGTTAGCTGATGAAAGAAGTTGTTGTTGATAAATATGAGATTGGAAAAGAAATTTCTTATTATAGAACCATCGGGCGGTTATACATGTACTACAATGAAGATGAAGGACTCGCTATTCATTCGGGTTTTGGTCAAGAATAACATTCTGTAGGAGAGATGGCCGAGTGGTTCAAGGCGTAGCATTGGAACTGCTATGTAGACTTTTGTTTACCGAGGGTTCGAATCCCTCTCTCTCCGTTTCTTTTCATTCATCAACGTTACCGACTACAATGTATCAAATCAAATAAAAATTGATATCATTATTCTAACGGTAAGACCCTTATTTACATTTACTTATTTAATAGAGATTCTCTAGCCCTAATCCATCCCTGTGATAGGTAAAATACAAATAGAAATATCGTATTGATATTGAAAAAAAGAAAAAGAATCCTATTGCCGATCCTTTTTTGATACGTGAATGAGACAGGGCACAGGGTACTCTATTTACTTCAGCGAAAGGAGTCAAGATTGATATGAACCTTGCTTTTTTATTTTCGTTAGAATCAAGTCTGACGGGAATAATATTCTACGACCAACAACTCATTTATTTTCAGACCGATCCATTTACTATCTATTATTTGATTTACAAATCCTTTATATTGTAAGGAGTCAATAGTCAAATGGTTTGGCAATTCCCCGTGGGGGGATGAAACAAGATAATTTTGAATCAGAGCTTTCGATCTTTCTTTATCCTTCGTAGTAATAATATCTCGGGGTTTGCAACGATAACTTGGTATATCCACTATACGACCATTAACTAAAATGTGTCTATGGTTAACTAATTGTCTGGCTCCAGGAATGGTCGAAGCCATACCTAATCGAAAAAGGATGTTATCCAAACGCATCTCGAGTAGTTGTAGTAAAACCTGGCCTGTTGACCCTTTGGCTTTTCCAGCAATATGCACATATTTAAGTAATTGTTGCTCTGTCAGACCATAATGAAAACGCAATTTCTGTTTCTCTTCTAAACGAATACGATATTGTGATCTTTTTCCAGAGCGCAATTGGGTTTGAAGATCACTTCTGGATCTGGGTCTTTTACTAGTTAGTCCCGGTAAAGCCCCCAGCCGGCGTATTTTTTTGAAACGAGGTCCTCGGTAACGAGACATATAAAGGCTCCTTTTTGATTCACTTTTCTTTGACAAAAAGATATAAATTCAGACTGAACTAAAGGATTAGCAAAGCAAAACGAAATTTACTAAAGTCCTACAAAACAGAATCAAATAAATCTTATCAATATTCGGATTTTTTGTATATATAGGAAATTTAGGAAATTCAAGCGAAGGTTACGTTTTCCAATTTTTTCTGTAGAGATCTAATTGTTCTAGTCAACTTTTTTATTCATAGCTATAGCTGCAAGTTACCATGACATAATAGATTGGTGACCCGACATTTAGAGAAAGCGAGAGTAGAGATTTTCAATCATGGAAATAAAAAAATCGATAAAGAAAAAGAGCCGGCTATCGGAATCGAACCGATGACCATCGCATTACAAATGCGATGCTCTAACCTCTGAGCTAAGCGGGCGGATATAAGAGCAATAGTGTATAGGAATACAGGAAACTATCGGATCTTAGTTATTACCTAGTGATTATTCTTAATTCTTTCATTTATTGATTATTTCAATTTCTTCTATTTCTTAGTTATTAGTTATATATTTTCTATTCTATTTAGAAAAATTCTATTTCTAAAATAGAAAAGAAAACTATTTAGATCTAGATAAATTAGATATCTAAATAGAAATTCAATTCCATATTCATATTATTCATATAATATTCATAATTCATATAATATTCATATATATATATATATGAATATATGAATATGAATATATGAAAATAAAATATCAATATATCAATCAAATTAGAATTTGAAATGAAAAAAAAAAAGAATGAATATCGACCGTTACACTATACCAAAGATTACTGTAAAAATGAAGGAGGAGTAAAGGCATATATATATATGTGGGATATATCTATCCGTATTGAATTGCGGATACATCAATGATAGAATCATTTCGTATTGAAACAAATAGGGTTCATCCAATAGAGATGAAATGATAGAATAGAGGGTGGGCAAAAAAATAAAATAGCAGCATACACTTTTTCGATAGAGAAATATAGAAATCATTACCTAATGAATTCAATAGTGCCAAGATAAATGAAAGAGGTGGATGGAATTACAACTGGATTCTTGTCTCAAAGGAAAGGGGGATATGGCGAAATTGGTAGACGCTACGGACTTGATTGGATTGAGCCTTGGTATGGAAACCTGCTAAGTGGTAACTTCCAAATTCAGAGAAACCCTGGAACTAAAAAAGGGCAATCCTGAGCCAAATCTTTTTTTTGAGAGAAAAAATGATGGAAAATGAGAATAAAAAGGGATAGGTGCAGAGACTCAATGGAAGCTGTTCTAACGAATGAAATTGACTACGTTACGTTAGTAGCTAAAAACCTTCTATCGAAATGACAGAAAGGATAACCTTATATGCGCCTAATACGTACGTATACATACTGACATAGCAAACGATTAATCACAACCCAAATCTGATATTGAATTCTATTCTGTATCTCTATATATGAAAATAGAAATATTCTATATAGAATATAGATTATAGAAATATATATATATTCTATTATCTTAAGAATTATCTTAAGAATTAGATTAAGAATCTATCTATTTCTTCATTCTATTATTCTAATTATTCTAGAATCTAATAATAGAATACTATTTCTATATTCTTTCTTTCTTATTTATATTACTCTTAATATGAGTAATATTCAGAGAGTAATAGTATGAGATAAGGACCTATAGAAACCCTCTATTAATTAGAATCATAGAGATCAAAAAATATATGAAAAATTGAAGAGTTATTGTGAATCAATTCCAATTGAAGCTGAAAAAAGAATCGAATTCGAATATTCAGTGATAAAATGATTCATTCCAGAGTTTGATAGATCTTTTGAAGATTAATCGGACGAGAATAAAGAGAGAGTCCCATTTTACATGTCAATACCGACAACAATGAAATTTATAGTAATAGGAAAATCCGTCGAATTTTTAAATCGTGAGGGTTCAAGTCCCTCTATCCCCAATAAAAAGCCCATTTTACTTCCTCGCTCTTTATTTATCCTCATCCTCTTTCTTTTTTTTTTCATCAGTGGCTCAGTTTAAACAAAATGAAATATCTTTATCATTTCATTCACTCTGTTCTTTCACAAATGGATCCAAATAGAAATACTCGTATCTTCTTCCAATCCAATCTCATTTGTTTTGTATAGTACGATATGAACATATATGTTCAAGGAATCTCCGTTATTGAATCATTCATAGTCCATATATTTTTCCTTACATTTACAAAAAAAGTCTTCTTTTGGAAGATCTAAGAAATTCAGGGGTTAGGTCCAATTTGTTAAGATTTTATTTTTTAGTTTTTTTTTCATTGACATAGATATAAGTACTCTGCTAGGATGATGCACGGGAAATGGTCGGGATAGCTCAGTTGGTAGAGCAGAGGACTGAAAATCCTCGTGTCACCAGTTCAAATCTGGTTCCTGACACGTGAATAATGTATCGGATAGATATTCATACCTCATACAAATGAAATTAATTCATTGAGACGGATCGGGATAGATATTCTTTACTTTCTTTTTCATTTGTATTTTTTTCCTCTCTGTTCATACTTTTCTTATTCCAAAAGTATGTGAAATTTTCGTATATATCTCAAATCTAATAGCTAAAAAAGATTAGCTAAAAGGATTCAATAAAAGAGTGGAAGGATAGGAATAGAAAGGATGTATTTCAGACACAGTACAAAGAAACTCCGATTCTTATCATTTTGCATTTCTTCATTTCGTCTCTTCTGTCTTTTCTTTCAAATTTCATATTTTTTTTGTCACTCTTGCTCAAGTTACTTTCTGGGATCCCCACTAAGTGATGCGCGCGGTACAAAGTTCATGGTGCAGAATTCTTTTGAGTCATCCTATTTTTTCTGCTCATACGAAATGTATATTATATGATATCTTCCCAATTGGGGAATAGCAATGAGAGCCTCTTTTTCTTTTTTTCTTTTAGCCCCTCCCTCCACAATACGAATGAAAGTCCAGTTACTCTGTTTCATCTAAAAGGGGAATGCCAAGATGCTCATTGATTGAAATTGAAATGAAATCTGGAATCGTGTCGTATAAGTAAAAAAGTGGTTTTTTATCAATCAATGAGCATCTTGAATTTCATAGAAATTGGGCGTAATATAATCTTTACGTAAGGGCCAGCCTATCCAACTTTCAGGCATCAAGATACGTTTAAGGCGAGGATGATTCTCATAAGAAATTCCCAACATATCATAAGATTCCCGTTCCTGAAAATCAGCACTTCTCCAAATCCAGAAAACTGACGGGGTTTGAGGATTACTCCTGGGAGCAAATACTTTTATGCATACCTCTTCTGGTTTATCTATACCATACTGTATTTTCGTAAGGTGATACACACTAGCTAAAAATCCGCCTGGTGCTACATCATAGGCACACTGGGAGCGTAAATAATTGTAACCATATACATATGAAATGACAGCAATGGAATCCCAATCCTCGGTTTTTATTTGTAAAGTCTCTATTCCTCGGCAATCAAAGCCTAAAGATCTATGAATTAGCTCATGCTTATAAAGTAAAGACTTATCTTACTTCTCTTTTTTCTATTTCATATTGATCTTCTATCTTAGAAATAGAATTAGAAATAGAAAGTGAAAGTAAAGAATCTCTTATCTTATAGTAAATGAAGAAATGAAAGAAATTCAATAATTAAGAATTACAAATTGAATTTTCAATTCAATGAAAAAAAAGAAGAAAAAGAAATAAGAAATCTAGTCTATTATTTATATGATATGTATGATATGGATTTATATGATATGAAAATAGAGTACTAAAATCGCGTTTTGGAATGAAAAAAAATCCCTAAACCCACTCAACTCTTATCTTAGAATTTAGAATATAAGAATATAGAAGAAGGAACATTGATGTATTTAGGAATAATGAATTATCCCTACATTATCTTTGAAACAAATTGAAAGAATCTCTTAGGTTTGTTGTTCCGCCAAAAAATGATTAGTCATAGGGCTTCTACTTAGTCATAGGGCTTCTACAAAGACTTAAGATCAATAAAGAATAGGTCCTAGATCCATGGCGACTTAGGATTGGGTTGGGTCAGGTTGAAGTCTTGAGACAGGATTCTTTCATAAATTGACCGGGATTGGCAAAGCAAAAAAGAGTGTTAAATCTTTGATCATGGACAGGAAAAGAGGAAAAATATCATATGTAATTCATTCATGAAAGTGGATGAAGAGAGATGGGTATTTTATCCGATATTTGACAAATACCAATTCAGTCCGTTGGAATGAATTATTGTGTTTATTTTCTTGACTAAACAAAAATGGAATGTATTAGGGCTATACGGACTCGAACCGTAGACCTTCTCGGTAAAACAGAGAAAACTGATTATTATCGAAATGATTCGAACTGTTTCAAAGACCCAACATGCATTTTGTTGCATTGGGCTCTTTCATCAACTGATGTAAAGATCAGTTAGTCCACCATATTTTTTCTTTAGAGGAAGATAAGAAGATAATGAGATGGCTCCATGTGCTCTGATTCATTATTTGTATCCTGATCTAGGAGCAATACCAAAGTTTTTCAAAGAAGGGTGACCTTTATTTAGGTCTGCCTTTGGCCTAGATCAACCTAAGTGAAATGCAGTCTCTATCGCTCCGCTGCAAGAGTAAAATATGAGACTTCATACACCTCAAAGCTCATAGGACGAAAAGAGGTTCTTTTGAGATCCTTATACTCATTATGCCTGGCATTGAATGGACTGAGCATTTACCTTACAATGGTAGGTTCTATTTGATTTGGCACCGGAATTCGCACCTGAACCGGATCAAACCAAATTTGTCAGGCTATTTTTCTCTTGTTCTCTCGAATCTACGGAGTAAGACATCGACTTCTCAAAAAGATCAATTATGGTCATTGCATAATGGGCTCCCTTGAAAAACATTGGCGCACGTGTAAACGAGGTGCTCTACCTAACTGAGCTATAGCCCTTGTTATAACCATTTTAACATAGAGACAATTTCTTGTCAAGAAGGATATCCCATAATTCCACATGATAACTCTCTGATCCATTTATGTTTACTGGTAAAAGATTTATATTGCTTAGAAAACATATTTTCCCTATAATCCATCGAAGTGATGGAGACCCTTTTTGTGGTTATAAATGACCTACTTAACCCAGTGGTTAGAGTATTGCTTTCATACGGCGGGAGTCATTGGTTCAAATCCAATAGTAGGTAGAACTTATTAGATACCGGATTCCATGGTATCTAATAAGTTTTTCTACCCATCCTCTTTTTTTCGTTCTATCATCAGATTAATCAAATTAGACTTCATTGTGTTCAATTTGTGGAATCAAGATGTAGTGTGTAGTGTCTAATAAAGAACTCTTTTGATTTTGATTGAATATTGAATGTATTGACTACTAATAGGGAATCACTTTGACAGCTTCTACTCGTGTCCTAGCTCGTCTGAGAGCTAGATTTGCCTCAATTGCTTGTCTCTTACCCTCAGCTCTACTCAAGTTAGCTTCAGCTATTTCAAGAGTTTGTTGAGCTTCTTGTGGATCAATGTCAGTACTAATTTCCGCACCATTTCCTAAAATGGTGATCTCATTATTACTTATTCTAGCGAAACCGCCCATAAGAGCCACCGTTAACCATCGGTCGTTTAGCCGTATTCTCAAAAGACCTATATCTACAGCCGTGGCAATGGGGGCATGGTTTGGTAATATCCCAATTTGTCCACTATTAGTAGATAAAATAATCTCTTTCACTTTGGAATCCCAAATCATTCGATTAGGAGTCAGTACACAAAGATTTAAGGTCATTTCTTCAATTTGCTCTCCTCTTCTAAGTTCATAGCTTTCGCGGTAGCTTCATCGATGTTACCCACCAAATAAAAGGACTGCTCGGGAAGACCGTCTAATTCTCCGGAAAGGATGAATTGAAACCCCCGAATTGTTTCTGCGAGACCAACATATTTCCCCGGAGAACCAGTAAAGACTTCTGCCACAAAGAAGGGTTGTGATAAGAAACGCTCAATCTTGCGTGCTCTTGCTACAGTTAAACGATCTTCTTCGGATAATTCGTCCAACCCAAGGATAGCTATAATGTCCTGAAGTTCTTTGTAACGTTGTGAAGTTTGCTTAACCCTTTGCGCAGTTTCATAATGTTCCTCGCCAACGATCCGAGGTTGTAACATAGTTGACGTTGAATCCAAGGGATCTACTGCTGGATAAATACCTTTGGCAGCTAATCCTCTTGATAATACGGT